ACCACGGAAGGGTTCATTCGCACACTTGAAAGGTAGCCCAAAAATTCAAGGGAATGATTGGATAATTGGTTTATATAAATCCTTCTTGGATGAAACCACATACAAAAATGCCATTTCCAAAAGGGGACAAGGTAAAATTTCCATTTATTCATGAAAAGAGATCTCCCTTTTGAAGCCAGAAAGGATTTTCTTTGATACCTAATATAATGCATGCAAGGTTCTTTAACCAACCATAGGTTCGCCTGAAAATCCTTAAGCTTAACAAAGACGTTCACAAGACGTTCTATTTTTACATAGAAATAGATTCGTCCAAGAAGAACTCCAGAAGATGTTGATCGTAAATGAAAAGATTGGTTACGTAGAAAGACGAAAACGGATTCGTATTCACATACATGAGAATTATATAAGAATAAGAATAATCTTTGATTTCTTTTTGAAAAAGAGGAACTGGCTTTTTTTGGAGTAGTAAGACTATTCCAATTAAAATATTCGTTGAGAAAGACTCGTAATAAATGCAAAGAAGAAGCATCTTTTACCCAATAGCGAAGAATTTGAACCAAGATTTCCATATGGACAGGGTGAGGTATTAATATATCTAATACAAAATTTAAATGTGAAAAATTGTCCTCTAAAAAGGGAAATATTGAATGAATTGATCGTAAATTCTGAGATTTTACTATCTTGTTCTTTTGTCCTTCTAGACAAGATAGTAATTGTATAGAAAATGGAATTTCGACAATAAAAGCAAACCCCTCGGATATGATTTGAGAATACAAATTCTTATTACGCGACCAATAAGGATTTGGGTTAGAATCATTAGAAGAAATAAGAAAACGATTCTGTTGATAGATTCGAGTAATTAATCGTTTCACAATCAGTAAACTGGATTTATTGTCATAACCCGGATTTTCCGACCAAATCGATCTACTCAAAGCACAATTATGAACAAATGCATAAATATACTCCTGAAAGATAAGTGGATATAGGAAGTCGTGTTCTTGAGATCTCTCTAGCTGTAAATATCTTTGGATTTCCTCCATTTGAAATTGGATTTGAATCAAAGGTAGAAGGTTGGGGGGGTTATCAAATGATACATAGTGCAATACAGTCAAAACAAGGTATTCTAGTAAGAATAGAGACCTCGGAGACAGGTAAACTTATCAACAGATTCTCTACCCTTCTTTTTCCATTCATTTCATTTAATTCGTCTACGTTATAGGATAACAAGATGGTTAGAAACCTTTTATTTTTTAAACCTAATCGCTCTTTTGATTTCGGAAAAAAACTTTCTTTATCAATATACTGCTTCTTTTACACACACATCTTCATTCCATAATAGAGAATGCGAATAGTTAGGATTCATTAAAAAAAAAGGAATCCCCTCATGGAGGGAAAAGTGCTTCCCGTATCAGGCACTAATTTATTTTTAACGTCTAATTAGATCGGGAAATTATTCAAATTAAGAACAGAAGCTGGTTGCTTTTTCTTTCTAATAATTAATTCATAATTAATTGAAGCCGTAGGACTCCTATCCATTTATTCATTCGATCCTACTTGTTTTGTTCCGTTCCAAGAATTCGAACAGGCTTTTCTACCAATCCGATAAGAATGAAATATCCTCAGAACTCTCCATTGATACGACATGCTATTTTTTCCATTTATTCCCTTTTCAGGATCAGTCGCGGTCTTCCAAAGTTTACCCATGGTATGGACGAATTCGTCACTTCATCCAAATGTGTAAAAGATTCTAGCCGCACTTAAAAGCCGAGTACTCTACCATTGAGTTAGCAACCCGAAGAAAATATAGATTAAACAAAACTTCAACAAAGGTTGTATAGGTAAAATCAGAATCAAAATCAATTTAATTGAATTTAAACAAAGAGAAAAGAAATTATACGAGCTAATCAAACTTTGAACTAACAAATCTAAAAAAAACAGATTTTAGAATGGATTCGAAACGTAAAAATGAATTGATTAGATGAAAATATAAGAAATTAGAAAAAAAATATACAGAATTATTAAACTGGATAGAGCATCTCTTATGTTATCTACCCCCCTTTTCAATCAAAAAACCATGGAACAGAAATAAATAGACCCTGTTCACTTATCAGGATGAATTATATTTGTTGAATACACTGTTGTCAATATAAATGTTGAGAAAAGAATAGAGTGGAAGAAAGAAATTACATTGAAATCTTTTTTGAAATTCAAAGAATTTCAATTTAACAATGCAATAATATTCAAAATTGTCTTGGATTGACACTACATATCTCATCTACATAGATAGAAAAAGTATAAATGGAAGAATAAAAAAAGAATTAAACATCGGATTGTTTAGTCCATAATGGATTTCATCCATCTAAGTGGAAGAAGAGAAGCGGATTCCTTGCTGGTTAGTCGAGTTCCAATGAAAACCACGCAATTAAAGGAAATATCCGAATTTTATTTTTATATTTATAAGATCAATAAACTAAGGTTTTGTCGTTATAGACCATCAGATTGGATGGAAACAATGATAAATGAATATGAATACAGCAGAAAAAAAGGGGGGGGGATCAAAAAAAACAAATAGAGAAAAATTAGACAAAGTTATATACAAGTCGCTACCCCCCTTTTTTTTTTCTTTTCTTTAATTGAATTTCATTTGATTATACGGAAGTTCCTTAAAAATTTCCGCTTTGTTTAAAAGATTCTGAACAGTTCCTGTAGGTTGAGCACCCTTTTCAAGGAAATCTAGAATAACAGGAAGATTTAAATAAGTTTGATTTTTCATTGGATCATAAAAGCCCACTTTTCTAAGATCTTTTCCTTCTCTTCGGGATCGAACATCAATTGCAACGATTCGATAGACGGCTCATTGGGATAGATGTAGATGAACAATACCCCCCCTAGAACCGTATAGGAAGTTTTCTCCTCGTACGGCTCGAGAAAAATGATTTGATTCGAAGTTTTGTCTATGTATGCAATTCTAAGAAATAAAATGAAAATGGGCCTATAAAAAAAAGACGATGATTAGTCTTTTTTTTTTTCTTTTTTTCTTCCTGAAAATGAAAAAGAAACCATCCATACTCATAACTCAAGTTGGATAACTCTCAAATAGCTCAAAAGAAAAATTTTGAGTCAATTTCATTTATTGAGTAGTCTTTACTCCCCTTTGTTTGTCTCGTTTAAACTATTTCAAATTCTATTTGGATTCTTTAGTCTGATCCAGTTATTGAGACTATCGAGACAATTAAAAAGGTGTTTCCTTGTTCTTAGATCCTTTATTTAATCATTGGGTTTAGGCATTACTTCGGTGCTTCTTAATCCTTTCAAAATGGCAGCAACACACCCTTTTTTTTTTGATTTCTTTCTATCAAAGAATCCTAATCCTATAGTTGATTCCCGCGTGATACACTTTGAATCGAAAATTTTTGATCAATTTCAACAAGTTTTGCTTTTGAATTGGAAACTTGCTCAAGTTGTTTCGATTTCTATATATGTTCAATATATTTACGAAGTTGTTCCAATTGATTGGCATTAACCCTAGATCCTTGCCCCCGAGAAATGAATTAATACTTTCTATTCGAGCTCCATCGTGGACTATTTACAACCCAACAAAAAACGAAGGATTCGGGTGTAACAGAACAAACAATGTCGAGCCAAGAGCACCCTCGTTCCTAGACAAATCGAAAATGGTGGATGTAAAAATCCACAACGGATTGTGTCCTTCAAGTCGCACGTTGCTTTCTACCACATCGTTTCAAACGAAGTTTTACCATAATATTCCTCTAATTTGGAACCGGTATGGAATTGATTCAATTATGGAATCATGAATAGTTATTGGTTCAGCTGTCCATAGACATCATAATCTAGACTTTTTCTTCACTTTTTCTTCTATGATATGATATGAATTGGAACTATTTTTCTGAAAAAGTCTTAGCAAGACAGCATTTTTAACATATTTTTTAACATACATAAAAATATAGAGATAATAGAAAGAAATAGAAATAAAGAAAGGAGTCACTTTTTGAATCTGCATCTTCAAGTGACTCAATAGGATAGATTAAACGATTTCCTACTTTTTAAATGATTCCACGTACAAGGAATCATTTAAACTATTTAGTAAAGAAATCTTTCTAATTGAAAGAAATCTTTAATAAATAGTTTCCTATCTTAGACATCATTATTCAATTTTATTGAATTGAAAATATCTATTTAAAATAGATCAAAGAAAAAAAGAAATCCATTGATTACCAAAATCAAAATCCAAAAAAATAGCGAAGGGTTTTCGTATCTATCAGATAGACTGAGCAGTTGTCACTGTTATAGATATTCTATAAGATAGAATAGCTATAATATAGAATTTATAGAAATTTATAATTTTAATCATAAAATTTCATTCTAATTTCAGTTTAATTAATTTAAGGGATTACAAATCTTTTTCACAAAACCCAAAAATTATTGTCATTGAAATAGAATGATACATACGATATAAGCTAAACATTTCCTCATTTTATATGATTCTATTATATGATTGATATGTATTTGGTTTAACATGGGGTTGAGTAATATTTCAATAATCAACTCTTTTCATAAAGTGAATAAAAAGGATAGGAAAAACCACCCCTGCCTCAATCGTTACATCGATTTCTAATTTTTCATTAGGAGTCAAAGACGAAATACCTAAATCAAAAGAGATTGAAAGAAAAAACATTCGCTCCATAACATATTTCTATAGAATATAGAACTTGATCATTTGTTAATGAAATTCGAACAGACACAGATATTCAAATTAATATGGATAAAATCCTATCCACTGCCCTACTTCTTTCTAGGGGAAAGATAGAGCATAAAGAATGGATCTGCACTGGGACGAAAGGATTCGAACCTTCGAATAGCGGGACCAAAACCCGTTGCCTTACCACTCGGCCACGCCCCATTTCAATTTCTAATCGACACTAAGAAACAATAATATTGGTATTGGCTGTTTGTCAATTCCAGTCCAAATATCTATATAT